CTCTTTTTTTTTGAGGATCCATTGTAATAATGAGAAAGATTTCTGCATATCCGCAAAAATCGGTCAATAATTTCAAAATCGGATGAATCGGCCCAGACCGGCTTACTAATGGGATGTCCTAATACATTACAAAATTTCCCTTTAGCCAATGATCTAATTAGAGGAATAATTGGAACTATTGTATCAAGCTTTTTCCTAACAATCTCGATTAGAAATGAATTTTCTAGCATTTGACTCCGTACCACTGAAAGATTTAGTCGCACATTTGAAAAATAGCCCAAAAAGTGAAATGAATGCTCGGATAATTGGTTTATATGGATCGTTCCTGGTTGAGACCAAACATCAAAATGACATTGCCATAAATGGATAAGATAGTATTTCCATTTATTCATCAAAAGAGGCGCATTCTTTGAAGCCAGAATGGCTTTTCCTTGATATCTAACATAATGAATGAAAGGATCCTTGAAGAATGATAAGGTAGACAACAAATCCTTAGAAAAGACTTCTACAAGATGTTCTATTTTTGTATAGAAATAGATTCGCTCAAAAAGAACGCTAAAAGATGTTAATCGTAAATGAGAGGATTTGTTACGTAGAAAAAGGAAGATAGATTCGTATTCACATACATAAGAATTATATAGGAACAAGAAAAATCTTGGATTACTTTTTGAAAAAGTAGAAATCGATTTTTTTGGAGTAATAAGACTATTCCAATTACAATACTCATAAAGAAACAACCTTAATAAATGAAAGAAGGGGGCATCTTTGACCCAGTATCGAAGAGTTTGAACAAAGATTTCCAGATGGATAGGATAGGGTATTCGTACATCTGACACATAATTTAAATATGTAAATTTATCCTCGAAAAAAGGAAAAATTGAATGAATTGATCGCAAATTTTTATAAGATTTTATGATTTCTGCCTGCTCTAAGGAAGAGCTAAATTGTAGGGAAAACGGAATTTCCACGACGATGGCAAAACCCTCTGATATTATTTGAGAATACAAATTCTTGTTATACCCCCAAAATGGATTTTTGTTAGAATCATTAGCAGAAATAATCAAATGATTCTGTTGATACATTCGAGTAATTAAACGTTTTACAATTAGTAAACTAGATTTATTGTCATAACCTACATTTTCCACTAAAATTGATCTATTTAAATCATGATCATAAGCGAGTCCATAAATATACTCCTGAAAAAGAAGTGGGTATAAGAAGTCCTGTTGGCAAGATCTATCTAGTTCTAAATATACTTGATATTCCTCCATTTTTGAAATTCGATTTGGTCAAAGCAAAGGATCAGGGATTCATTGGATTATCAAATGATACATAGTGCGATACAGTCAAAACAGGATATTCTATTATCTATTCGAATTAGAATAAAAAAACGAATATGAATAGATACCTAGAAAAGAAGTAAAACCCATCAACGGACTCTCTCTCCTCGCTTTTTCCATCTAATTGTTCTAGGATAACAAGCTAGTTAGAAATCCTTTATTTTCTCAGCCCAATCGCTCTTTTGATTTTGGAAAAAAAAAATATCTTTATCAATATACTCTTTCTTCTACACATTTATCGCCACCCCATAATGGAGAATAGCTAATAGTTAGGACTCATAACAAAAATCAATAATCCATTCGTGGGAAAAGCTTTTCCCACATCAAGCACTAATCTATTTTTAACGTACAATTAGATGGGGTAATCATTCAAATTCCAAATGAAAGCTCGTTGCTTTTTGTTTCCCTATAATTGGAGCCGCCAAGCTCTATCCCTTTATTAATTCAACCCAACTGAATTTTTTTTGTTCCGGGCCAAGAATTCAAACAAAAATGTGGGCCGGATCCAATAAGAATGAAATTTTTTAGAATTCGCCATTGATACGACATGCTGCTTTTTCCATTCATTCCTTTGTGGATCAGTCGTGGTCTTACAAACTCTACCGATAGTATGGACGAACAAATTGTTTCATAGAAATGTGTAAAAAATGGAGTCGCGCTTAAAAGCCGAGTACTCTACCATTGAGTTAGCAACCCTAAGAAAATTAAGAAAATAAGATGTGTAGATCCAATCGCAATAAAAATAAAGAAAAATAAAATGGAAAAATAGAAAGAAAAAAAAGATTCAAAATGTCGAAGACGAATCGATTCTGAATATACAAATGAACAGATCAGAGGAAAATACAAGAGATTTTCCCAAATAAAAAAAATCAAAAATTATAGACCACCTCTTTGTCTACTGTGTTAGACATTATTTTAACATTATTATTATTTTGATTATTTCTATTTACCCTTGAATCAAAAAAGAACTTCTTGTTTGTATCACAGAAAATCCAACGAACCCAACATTTGATGAAGTAAAAAAAAGCCTATGTAACGTGAATAAATCGATCGATTTATTCACGATCGGATTATATTTGTTTGATACACTGTTGTCAATATTAGTGTTGAAAAAAGAATACAATCGAGAAAACAAACGAATTAAAATGAGAAAGTGAAAT